TACTAATTAAGTTATAATCTTATTCGATATTTATTATATATATATATATATATTTGAATGTGAAAATATAGAATTTATATAATAAAAAAAATTGAATTAATAATTAATTGTAAATTAACGGAATGATTAATTGATTAATTATATCTATTCGATTAGATATGGCTATTACTGAAATTTGAAATACTAAATTACCCTTTGTCGTTGTCATTTTTTTTTATGATCCGCCCTAAGAAGAGGATATGAAGAGAAAAGGGCAATCCAGACCATAATAAAACATTCCTAGGGTTTCATTTGGAAAAGGGAAACCTAAGAGGAAAAAAAAAAGAATCGACCGTTCAAGTATTCAAAATTGCACACTAAAAATGATAGGAATAGGGACATATATATATAATATACATATATATTATAATAGATATATGTTATGCGATATATATCGATATTGAATTTCTAGTTGGACCAACTACGGTCTCCAATAAAAATGAAAGAAGATAGATACGAAATAAAATCGGAGAAACCACTTTTCAATACAGGAATCGATATCTAATGAATTCAACGGTTTTAGCATAATCATAATATAAATGGAAATGAACAAAAAGAGTAAACGGCATGATGATATGTGTGATCCTAATCACATCACAAAAAAAGGGGGATATGGCGAAATTGGTAGACGCTACGGACTTAATTGGATTGAGCCTTGGTATGGAAACCTACCAAGTGATAACTTTCAAATTCAGAGAAACCCTGGAATTAAAAATGGGCAATCCTGAGCCAAATCCCGTTTTATGAAAACAAACAAGGGTTTCATAAAGCGAGAATAAATAAAGGATAGGTGCAGAGACTCAATGGAAGCTGTTCTAACAAATGGAGTTGGCTGCATTGTGTTCATAAAGGAATCCTTCCATCGAAACTTCCGAAAAGATGAAAGATAAACATATATACATATGTATACTTACGGATGTATACTTACTGAAATACTATCGCCAAATGATTAAAAATGATTAATGACGACTCCAACCGGTTCTATAATTTTTTTCTATCTATTTATATGATAGAAAAAAAAAAGAATTAAATATTCATTGATCAAAACATTCACTCCATCATAGTCCGATAAATCTTTTTATTTTGAAGAATTTTTTAATCGGATTAAGAATAAAGATAGAGTCCCATTTTACATGTCAATATCGACAACAAAGAAATTTATAGTAAGAGGAAAATCCGTCGATTTTAGAAATCGTGAGGGTTCAAGTCCCTCTATCCCCAAAAAGACCTGGTTGCCTCCCTAATTATTTATCTTCTCATTTTGTTAGTGACTCAAAATTGTTTATAGTTCTTAGTCATTCTCACTCTACTATTTCATAAACCGATCTGAGCGGAAATTTTTTTTATTATCACATCATAAGCCTTATATGTGATATATATGATACGTGTACAAATGAGCATCTTTGAATAATGTAATAAAATTAAATAATTAACAATCCATATCATTATTTGTATTATTTGTACTGTATTGAAACTTACAAAGTTTTCTTTTTGAAAATACAAGAAATTCTACCAGGGCCTGGATATTACTTTGTAATATCTTTTCATTTTTTTAATTGACATAGACCCAAGTCCTATATTAAAATAAAATGAGGATGATGCGTCGTGAATGGTCGGGATAGCTCAGCTGGTAGAGCAGAGGACTGAAAATCCTCGTGTCACCAGTTCAAATCTGGTTCCTGGCACATGAGTAATTTTTATGAGTATATATTTTACAAATTAATTGATATGGGTCGACATACATATTCAGTGTTCTAGTTATAGATCATGATACATACTTATTCATCTAAGTGTCGGAGCCCCTTATTAATTAAGTTTTATGTATCTAAAACGGGTAAAAGAAAAGATGGATATTGTGTATTTTTTGTATTTCAAAGTATACAAAAGAAACGAATTAAATTTTGTTTCTTCTTACTTTTTTATTTGTTCGTGTCTCCGCCAGTAAAAAACAATGTTACGACTTCATACATAGTCGAAAGTGTAAATTTCAATTGTTTAGTTGGTTTAGTTGAAAGACCAAAAAGCAGAGTCTAGGTGAGGGGCGTGAATAGCCAAGATTGATCTTAGATACAGTACAAATAGAATATTATTTCATTCTATTTTTCATATTCTATTTCTTTATTTCTTCCTATGTTACTTTCTAGAGCCCTTCTAAGTGATGTGCGCGGTACATAGTTCATGATGTGGAACTGTTTTAATTTCATCCTATTGGCTCGGCTCATCCAAAAAAGTATCTTCAAAATTTGATAATTTCAATGAACCCTCTAATTTTTTTTTAGCCCACCTAATGAATGAAACGTCAATTACTCTGTTTGGTCTATAAGAGAACGTCCAAATATTCTTTTAATACCTGGAGTTGGAGAAATGAATATTTGTTTCTGATTATTCAATGAGCATCTTGTATTTCATAAAAATTGGGTGCAATATAATCCTTACGTAAAGGCCAGCCTATCCAACTTTC